GACTTGTCAATCGATTCATAACTTTTCGGGCACAACCAATATATATTCGAACCCCCTTTACTTGCAAGAGTGCATCTTGGATCTGTCAATTATGTTATGGTCGGAGTCCCACTCACGGCGACCTGGTCGAATTGGGAGAAGCCGTAGGTATTATTGCGGGTCAATCAATTGGGGAACCAGGGACTCAACTAACATTAAGAACTTTTCATACCGGTGGAGTATTCACAGGTGATACTGCCGAACATGTACGAGCTCCTTCTAATGGAAAAATAAAATTCAATGAGGATTTGGTTTATCCCACACGTACCCGTCATGGGCATCCTGCTTTTCTATGTTCTATAGACTTGTATGTAACTATTGAGACTCGGGATATTATCCATAATGTGAATATTCCACCAAAAAGTTTGATTTTAGTTCAAAATGATCAATATGTAGAATCAGAACAAGTGATTGCTGAGATTCGTGCCGGAACGTCTACTTTTCGTTTTAAAGAGAAGGTACGAAAACATATTTATTCTGAATCAGAGGGAGAAATGCACTGGAGTACCGATGTCCACCATGCATCTGAATATATACATGGTAATGTTCATCTATTACCAAAAACAAGTCATTTATGGATATTAGCAGGAGGTCCGCGCGGATCCAGTATAGTGTCTTTTTCACTCCACAAAGATCAAGATCAAATGAATGTTCATTCTTTTTCTTTCGAAGAAAGATATATCTTTGACCTCTCAATGACTAATCATCGAGTAAGACATAAATTGTTGGATACTTCTGGTAAAAAAGATAGGGAAATTCTTGACTATTCAAGACCTGATCGAATCATATCCAATGGTCATTGGAATTTCATATATCCTTCTATTCTCCAAGAAAATTCTGATTTCTTGGCGAAAAAACGAAGAAATAGATTCATTATCCCATTACAATATGATCAAGAACGAGATAAAGAACTAATGCCCTGTTTTGGTATTTCGATTGAAATACCCATAAATGGTATTTTACGTAGAAATAGTATTCTTGCTTATTTTGATGATCCACGATACAGAAGAAATAGTTCAGGAATTACTAAATATGGGACCATAGAGGTAGATTCAATCATAAAAAAAGAGGATTTGATTGAGTATCGAGGAGCAAAAGAATTTAGTCCGAAATACCAGAAAGTAGATCGGTTTTTTTTCATTCTCGAAGAAGTGCATATCTTACCCGGATCTTCGTTCATAATGGTCCGGAACAATAGTATCATTGGAGTAGATACACAACTCGCTTTAAATACAAAAAGCCGGGTAGGCGGATTAGTCCGAGTGGAGAGAAAAAAAAAAAGTATTGAACTGAAAATCTTTTCTGGAGATATTCATTTTCCTGGAGAAACAGATAAGATATCCAGGCACAGCGGCATTTTGATACCACCAGAGACGGAAAAAAAAAATTCTAAGAAATCAAAAAAATTGAAAAATTGGATCTATGTCCAACGGATCACACCCACCAAGAAAAAGTATTTTGTTTCGGTTCGGTCCGTAGTCACATATGAAATAGCCGATGGGATAAATTTAGCAACACTTTTCCCTCGGGATCTCTTGCAGGAAAAGGATAATGTCCAACTTAGAGTTGTCAATTATATCCTTTATGGAAATGGCAAGTCAATTCGAGGAATTTATCACACAAGTATTCAATTAGTTCGGACTTGCTTAGTATTGAATTGGGACCAAGAAAAAAATGGTTCTATAGAAGAGGTTCATGCTTCCTTTGTTGAGGTAAGGACAAATGATCTGATTCGCGATTTCATAAGAATTGAGTTAGTCAAGTCCACTATTTCGTATACCGGAAAAAGGTATGATAGGGCAAGTTCCGTATTGATTTCCGATAATGGATTAGATCGCACCAATATCAATCCTTTTTATTCCAAGGCGAAGATTCAATCACTTACCCAACATCAAGGAACTATTGGTATTGGTACGTTGTTGAATCGAAATAAGGAATGCCAATCTTTGATAATTTTGTCATCATCCAATTGTTCTCGAATTGGTCCATTCAATGGCTCGAAATATAACAATGTGACAAAAGAATCAGATCCCATAATCCAAATTAGGGATTTGCTGGGTCCCTTAGGGACTATTGTCCCTAAAATAGCGAATTTTTTCTCATCTTACTATTTAATAACTCATAATCATATCTTGTTAAAGAAATATTTGCTACTTGACAATTTTAAACAGACTTTCCAAGTACTTAAATACTGTTTAATAGATGAAAATAGGAAAATTTATAATCCCGATCCATGCAGTAACATAATTTTGAATCCATTCCATTTGAATTGGTGCTTTCTCCATCACGATTATTGTGAAGAGATATCTACAATAATTAGCCTTGGACAATTTATTTGTGAAAATGTATGTCTATTCAAATACGAATCACATGTAAAAAAATCTGGTCAAATTTTAATTGTTCATGTTGACTCCTTAGTTATAAGATCGGCTAAACCCTATTTGGCCACTCCAGGAGCAACTGTTCATAGCCATTATGGAGAAATCCTTTACGAAGGAGATACATTAGTTACATTTATATATGAAAAATCGAGATCTGGTGACATAACGCAAGGTCTTCCAAAAGTGGAACAAATCTTAGAAGTGCGTTCGATTGATTCAATATCGATGAACCTAGAAAGGAGAGTTGAAGGTTGGAACGAACGTATACAAAGAATTCTTGGAATCCCCTGGGGATTCTTGATTGGAGCTGAGCTAACCATAGCCCAAAGTCGTATTTCTTTGGTTAATAAGATCCAAAAGGTTTATCGATCCCAGGGGGTACAGATCCATAATAGACATATAGAAATTATTGTACGTCAAGTAACATCAAAAGTGTTGGTTTCAGAAGATGGAATGTCTAATGTTTTTTTACCTGGAGAATTAATCGGCTTTTTGCGAGCGGAACGAGCAGGGCGTGCTTTGGACGAAGCGATCTGTTATCGGGCAATCTTATTGGGAATAACGAGGGCATCTCTAAATACTCAAAGTTTCATATCCGAAGCAAGTTTTCAAGAAACCGCTCGAGTTTTAGCAAAAGCTGCTCTACGAGGTCGTATTGATTGGTTGAAAGGCCTGAAAGAGAACGTTGTTCTGGGGGGGATTATACCTGTTGGTACCGGATTCCAAAAATTAGTACATCCTTCAAGGCAAGACAAGAACATTCATTTGGAAATCAAAAGAAAGAATCTATTCGAGTTGGAAATAAGAGATATTTTGTTACACCATAGAGAATTATTTTGTTCTTACGTCCAAAACAATTTCCATGAGACAAATTTCCATGAGACATCAGAACAATCATTTACGCGATTTAATGATTCCTAAGAGCAGATTCTTTCCTTTCACTTTAACTATCTTTCAATTATCTGGTCCGATTATTGATTTGGTAAAAAATCAAATAAGTAATTAAATTGGTAATAAATAAAATAAAATAAGTAATTAAAAGAAATTAATGGTTTGGGTCGTGTATCAACGGTCAATCCCCTGTAGAAGGTTCCATCGGAACAATTATTTATTTCAGGGTACCTCGTCTCTTTGTTAAAAAAAAAGGAAGTCTGGGGAAAAATGACAAGAAGATATTGGAACATCAATTTGGAAGAGATGATGGAAGCAGGAGTTCATTTTGGTCATGGTACTAAGAAATGGAATCCTAGAATGGCCCCTTATATCTCTGCAAAGCGTAAAGGTATTCATATTACAAATCTCACTAGAACTGCTCGTTTTTTATCAGAAACCTGTGATTTAGTTTTTGATGCAGCAAGTAGGGGAAAAAACTTCTTAATCGTTGGTACAAAAAATAAAGCAGCGGATTCAGTAGCATCAGCTGCAATAAGGGCTCGGTGTCATTATGTTAATAAAAAATGGCTTGGTGGTATGTTAACGAATTGGTCCACTACGGAAACGAGACTTCACAAGTTCAGGGACTTAAGAGCAGAACAAAAGATGGGGAAACTCAACTGTCTCTCCAAAAGAGATGCAGCAATGTTGAAGAGAAAATTATCTACCTTGCAAACATATCTCGGTGGGATCAAATATATGACGGGGTTGCCTGATATTGTGATCATCGTTGATCAGCAAGAAGAATATACGGCTCTTCGAGAATGTGTCATTTTGGGGATTCCGACAATTTGTTTAATCGATACAAATTGTGACCCAGATCTCGCAGATATTTCAATTCCAGCAAACGATGACGCTATAGCTTCAATCCGATTGATTCTTAACAAATTAGTATCTGCAATTTGTGAGGGTCGTTCTACCTATATAAGAAATCCTATATAAGAAATCGTTGATTATCATTAAGAATAATATTAAGAATAATAAGATTAGTTAATTATTTGGTAATTCCATAGATTTATTGGATCGGTTACTATTTTTTTTTTTTTTTTTGAATTTTTAAAAAGAGATAAAATTTTTAAAAAGAGATAAAAAAAGTACCGGGGATATTGATATTATGTTATGATGTTATGTAATTTCTTGGTATCGTAAATAAAATATACGATTAATGATTCAAGTTAGTGAGTTGATAAATAGATGGTTGAATCAAAATAATTCCTTTTTTGAAGTTCAATTTCTGTCAGAGGACAATATGAATGTTATACCATGTTCCATTAAAACACTCAAAGGGTTATACGATATATCGGGTGTAGAAGTAGGCCAACATTTATATTGGCAAATAGGAGGTTTACAAATCCATGCCCAAGTACTTATCACTTCTTGGGTCGTAATTGCTATCTTATTAGGTTCAGTCATCATAGCTGTTCGGAATCCACAAACCATTCCGACCGACGGTCAGAATTTCTTCGAATATGTCCTTGAATTTATTCGAGATTTGAGCAAAACTCAGATTGGAGAAGAATATGGTCCTTGGGTTCCCTTTATTGGAACTATGTTCTTATTTATTTTTGTTTCTAACTGGTCAGGTGCTCTTTTACCTTGGAAAATCATACAATTACCTCATGGGGAGTTAGCTGCGCCTACGAATGATATAAATACTACTGTTGCTTTAGCTTTACCCACGTCAGCGGCATATTTTTATGCGGGTCTTAGCAAAAAAGGATTGGGTTATTTCGGGAAATACATTCAACCAACCCCAATACTTTTACCAATTAACATCCTAGAAGATTTCACAAAACCTTTATCTCTTAGTTTTCGACTTTTCGGGAATATATTGGCTGATGAATTAGTAGTTGTTGTTCTTGTTTCTTTAGTCCCTTCAGTAGTTCCTATACCTGTTATGCTTCTTGGATTATTTACAAGTGGTATTCAAGCTCTTATTTTTGCAACGTTAGCCGCGGCTTATATAGGTGAATCCATGGAGGGTCATCATTGACTAGTTTTCGAAATAGTCTTTTTTAAGCTTATCCCCATTCATGCATGATTCGAGATAATCCACTTGGTTGGGGAACATAATAGATACAAATACAAATATGTATGAATATACGACCTAGAGTCGTAGGAAAAAAGATAGACGATATTGCGGAATTGTAAAAAAAAAAGATGGGTTGGGGAGGTCACACTAGATGTATGTAATCTCTATAAGTCCAGCCCCTGTGTCTGTTTCGAGGAATGATTCTAGAATCCGATTCAATATAAAATGTGGGTGGTTTACGTTATGGAAGAAAGAAATGTATATGTGATATTAGATATTTACTAGTTATATAGGACTATTCCTAATATATATATATATATATATTATATACCCTATATATATATATTATTGATTGATTTGATTGCGGTTCACTGCATTTATATAGTTCCAATATAAGTCCTTCTGTTTCGTCTGTGATTGTGGATTGAATGAAATGCAAAAAAGAGATGAACTCAAGGATAGTATCTAGAATAAAAAAGAAAGGAAAGAAGAATTGAATGAAAGAATGGTTCGAAACAAAGAAATGCAATAACTAGAACCGTATACATATGTATTTACAAAAACTCCATTATGGGTAGAAACTCAAAATGAGATATCGAAATAGTTCTGACGATTCAGTAATATTATCATTTCAATTCGGAGTTTTTAGTTATTTCGACCCGATAGATCTTAATCAGATAGATCTTAATGATAAAATCTTAATGAAAAAAAAATGATAAAAAAAATGAAGTAAAAATTCATTGGTTGATTGTATCATTAACCATTTTTTTTTGGTGCGAGGAACTTACCATGAATCCACTGATTTCTGCCGCTTCCGTTATTGCTGCTGGATTGGCCGTAGGGCTTGCTTCTATTGGACCTGGAGTTGGTCAAGGTACTGCTGCAGGTCAAGCTGTAGAAGGTATTGCGAGACAACCAGAAGCAGAGGGTAAAATACGAGGTACTTTATTGCTTAGTCTAGCTTTTATGGAAGCTTTAACAATTTATGGACTGGTCGTGGCGTTAGCGCTTTTGTTTGCGAATCCTTTTGTTTAATCCTAGAAATGTAAAAAAGTACCTTACATACTATACTTTTTTTCTTATTTTTTTAATTTAACTCGCTATACTTTTTTCTTATTTTATTAACTCAGAATTGCTGTTTGCTTCTTCTAATTATATCAACGTTTTACTCCTACAATTATTTATTTGTTGAGACAATACCCCAGGAAAGGAAGGACTGTTTTGAGGATGAGTAATTACTGGATCCGCTCGTTTTCTTCCTTCGCGTACTTAGTTTAGTACAATGGAAACCTTTTTTTTACTTTTTTTAGGAATCGTTTCAACAAACGAGATATTTCACAATTGACATGAGACCCAAGACTTAACCTAATAAGTATTTTATTGGATTGGAAACTTCAAGTAAGAAATTTCAAAATTATCAAATTAAATTACTAGATTTAATCTACTCCCATTAAAAAAAAAATGGAAATAAAATTTATATAAAAAAAAGAAATCGATCAAAAAAGGGACGACGAAGTGATACAAAAAGAACTCTGTTCTTTGTTAGTCCTATCTATAAGAGGAGAGCATATGAAAAATGTAACCGATTCTTTCCTTTCCTTGGGTCACTGGCCATCCGCCGGGAGTTTCGGGTTTAATACCGATATTTTAGCAACAAATCCAATAAATCTAAGTGTAGTGCTTGGTGTATTGATTTTTTTTGGAAAGGGAGTGTGTGCGAGTTGTGTATTTCAAAAATAGGTTGGATCCATCCGATTGCACTTTATTTATGGTATTTTATTCATTTTATAGGATAAATAGGAAAAAAAGTGAACGATCTCAACGAATTATTTCTGAATAAATTAAGAAATCATATGTAAGAACCATAGCATTTCGTGACTTATTGGTAAATTTGATTCTCTATCAACCAATAATGTGAGACCATTAACATGGTTAAAGCTAAACTGCTTGAAGTCCAGGCAAAACATGGTACTCTTTCTACCGGTACTAACGTACCGAAATGGTTTAAAAATGAATAGTTGGTAATTTATCTGATATAGAACACTCATATCGATAAAATGATTTGAACCATTTATTAAAAAAATGGGCATCTTGCTCTTTTTTTTCCAATGCCGA